TATTTTCACTAAGAAACTGAAAGAAACCTCAGAAACGGAAGAAGGGGGAGAAAGAAAGGAAGAAAGCGATGTAGAAACAACTTACGAAACGAAGGAGACTAAACAGGAACAAGAAGGATCCACCGAAGAAAACCCTTCCCTTTGTTCGGAAGAAGAGGAGGATCTGGACAAAGATGAATTTTACTTTAAAGAGGCACGCTATCAAGATAGCCCAGTTTACGAAGATTCTGATCTGGAGACCCATCAAGAGAATTGGAAATTAGGAAGACTGAAAAAAATTAATATTAATAAAAAAATTGATATATAAGAAAAATACAAGAATAGATAAGATGAGATTCGTCCACCTCCAATATATTTTATTCCTTCACCCATAAATAAACTTGCAACACCAATCCCATTTATAATTCCATCAATTATAAATTGATCAAAAAATTGAGTTAGTTCAGCTAATCCTCTTATACTCATGGTGAAAATACCAGTATAAAAAACATCTATATAACCACGATTATATGACCAATTGTATATCACACCTTTGATTTTTTCCAGAAAAATTCTTTTAGGACCTCTTTTTAAAAAGAAATTCATTAAACCAAAATTTTTGAAAGATGAATAAATAGATCCATAAAAAATAGATGCTAAAAATAGTCCGAAAAGAGCTATACTTACTGAAAAAAAAGTATTTGACAAAAATTCATACCAATTCTCAGAAGAATTAAAATTTGGATGAAAAAAAGTTGTTGACGGAGTTAACCATTTTGATAATAGATCTAAATCTATTATTCCTCCGTTAAAAGAAATTCCTATTGATCCGATGAACAAAGTAAATAGTACTAATATTAGTAGAGGAAATAACATAGTATTGCTCGATTCGTGAGGATACATATAAGTGTACCTATTTCTAAAGTAAGTACTAAAATCTCGTATTTTATTTCTTACATTCTTGTCAATTTTATATAGATCTTTTGAAAAAAAACAAAATATATTCTTATTCCTTTTTTCAAAAATGAAATTACTATTTACTTCCTTTAGTGTCCCCCTTCCCCATAGAGATATTGAATAAAATGAACTATTTTTTGTACTACTAAAACTACTATAATCTTGAAAATAAATACGCAAATACCCATCAAAGGTCAGTAAGTACATCCGAAACATATAAAACGCGGTTAATCCTGCTGTGAACCAAGCTATTAGTGCGAAAATTGGTGAGTACAACCAACTATCATGAACAATTTCATCTTTAGACCAAAAACAAGCAAGAGGCGGAATACCACAAAGAGAAAGCGTACCTAAAAAAAAAGTAGTTTTTGTAATTGGAACATATTTTGTTAAACCTCCCATAAGAACCATATTCTGACTTTTCTCTGGTGAATATCCAACAATAGGTTCCATTGAATGAATAATGGATCCGGATCCCAAAAACAATAAAGCTTTAGAATAGGCATGAGTGATCAAATGGAATAAAGCAGTTCGATAAGAACCTATGCCTAAAGCTAACATAATATAACCCAATTGAGACATTGTAGAATAAGCTAAACTTCTTTTAATGTCTCTTTGGGCAAGAGCTAAAGTAGCTCCTAAAAGCACTGTTATTATACCTACTAAACAAATGATATTCATTATGTAAGGTATAACTATGAAAAGAGGAAGAAGCCGAGCTACAAGAAAAATACCTGCTGCTACCATAGTAGCAGCGTGTATAAGAGCCGAAATAGGAGTGGGACCTTCCATGGCATCAGGTAACCATACATGAAGGGGGAATTGTGCGGATTTAGCAATTGCACCGACAAATAATAAAAAGGCACATAAAGTAACAAAGAAAGAATTGACCTCATTTTTATAGACCAAGGTATTCACTATTTGGAATAAATCCCGAAATTCGAAACTACCAGTTATCCAATAAAATCCCAAGGTTCCTAATAATAAACCAAAATCTCCTATACGATTAGTTACAAAAGCTTTTTGACAAGCACTTGCTGCAACGGGTCGTGTGAACCAAAAACCTATCAAGAAATACGAACACATTCCCACGAGTTCCCAAAAAATATAAATCTGTATCAAATTGGAACTAGTAACTAATCCCAACATGGAAGCATTAAAAAAACTCATATGAGCAAAAAATCTTAAATATCCTTGGTCGTGAGACATATAATTGTCACTATAAATAAAAACCAAGATTCCAACAGTAGTAATTAGTATTGACATAATAGAAGTAAGTGGATCGATCAAGTATCCGAACTCTAATAAAAAAGCATTATTGAGGATCCAAGACCATAGACATTGATAGGTAAAACTTCCATTTATTTGCTGAATAGACAAATTGGCTGAAAACCACATAGCTATACTTAGCAGTAAAACACTTGGGAAAGCCCACATACGACGAATATCTTTTGTTGCTGTCGGAATAAGTAGAAGTCCAAATCCTATTGACATAGTAACTGGGAGCGGAAAAAGGGGTATTATCCATGCATATTTATATATATATTCCATAAGAAAACAAATTGTTTTTTTTTTTTTTCAATTATTTCGAGACCTAACACCTTAGTATAAAACATAATGAAATATTCAGATTTTTTGTTGTATATCATAATTGTGCTTTTCAAAATAGAAAAGCACAATTATGAAGAAAGAAAAAATCATCTCACGAATTCAATATAAATATTAATAAATAGAAAGACTATAAAAAATAAAAAAATAAAATACATAATACTGAGTACTTTGAATCTAGTAAATAGAAAGATTATTATTTTTAATATTACCTGGCTTTAACTAATATGTAAAAGTTAAATACAAATAAAAAATATTAGGAAATTTTAATTATTTGTCTTCTAATTCAAAAATATAAAATTGTAAGTTCTTTGATACATGTTAATTAAGATTTTTCCAAGACTTTTTTTTGTGCGACAAAAAAACTTTTTGACTGTCCGGTGGAAACAGATTTAGCTAAAGAAAAAGCTTTTACTGCCGCTAAAGAACCTTTTTTTTTCCAAAGATTTCTACGAATATGCTTTTTTGACATAGAAGTACGTTTTTTTGGAACTGCCATTAAAAAATAGGTGACTCATTTTTATTGTTGTATGTGAAAGACATATATTAAAAAAAAAAAAAAAAGAATAAAAGAAATAAAAAAATATTATAAAACAATTTTATTTGATTTTATTCGAATAGACAAATAGATTTTTATTTTCTATATTTTTAGAATATTTGTATAATATTCATATTAAATATTATTAATATTAATATAATATAAAAGATTAATTTAAATTTTAAATAATATGAATATAAAAATAATATAAAAAATAAAATTAATGAGATTATAAGTTAGAGTATAAATGAAACTAAAAAAAAATTTTGAATTTTATATCTGAATTTTATACCTTGACTTATGGCTGAGAACAAAACTCTGGATTAACAAAAGCTAGGTTTCTAGTATATAAAAGTTGATTTTAAAAACTGAACTTATGGAGATACTTAATAAGTATTATTAATATTGAACATTCCCATATAAATGGAAATACATATTTATTCACTGTTTCCAACTCTATTGAATCTCGACAATTCAACATTAATTTCCTATTATTATTTCAGGTAAGCCGCCATGGTGAAATTGGTAGACACGCTGCTCTTAGGAAGCAGTGCTAGAGCATCTCGGTTCGAGTCCGAGTGGCGGCATATATAATAATAAATAATATAGATACAATAGATCTAATAGAATATTTTAATCTCTGATTTCAATTCTTTAATAGGAACCCTTTTTATGTTGATGATATTTGTAACCTTAGAACATATATTAACTCATATTTCCTTTTCAATCATCTCAATTGTGATTATGATTCATTTGATGAACTTATTAGTCTACGAAATTGAAGGATTACGCCATTCGTCAGAAATGGGGATGATAGCTACTTTTTTATCTATAACGGGGTTTTTAGTTATTCGTTGGATTTCTTCGGGACATTTTCCTTTAAGTAATTTATACGAATCATTAATCTTCCTTTCTTGGAGTTTCTTTATTATTCATAGGATTTCGTATCTTGGGAATCATAAAAATAATTTAAGTGCAATAACTGCACCAAGTGCCATTTTTACCCAAGGTTTTGCCACGTCAGGTCTTTCAACTGAAATGCATCAACCCACAATATTAGTACCTGCTCTACAATCTCAGTGGTTAATGATGCATGTTAGTATGATGCTATTGAGCTATGCAGCTCTTTTATGTGGATCGTTATTATCAGTTGCTCTTATAGTGATTACATTTCGAAAAAACATCGATTTTTTTTTTGAAAAACAAGAATTTTTTTAGTTTAAGGAAGTCACTTTTATTTGGTGAGATGGAATATTTCAACGAAAAGGGGAGTGTCTTTAAAAAGACTTCTTTTATCTCATTTCAAAATTTTTACAAATATCAATTAATTCAGCGTTTAGACTATTGGAGTTATCGTGTCATTAGTTTAGGGTTTACTTTTTTAACCATAGGCATTCTTTCTGGAGCAGTATGGGCTAATGAAGCATGGGGTTCTTATTGGAATTGGGACCCTAAGGAAACTTGGGCATTTATTACTTGGACCATATTTGCAATTTATTTACATACTAGAACAAATTCAAAATTTCAAGACCAAGGCACAAATTCGGCATTTATGGCTTCTATAGGATTTATCCTAATTTGGATATGCTATTTTGGGATCAATCTATTAGGAATCGGGTTCCATAGTTATGGTTCATTCCAATTAATATCTAATTAAAGAAAAGAAACTATATGACGAATAAATAAAAACATCGTCTGATACACAATGAAAATTTGTGAGAGTTTTTGAAAACCGTTTGAATGGGGAAATTATTCAAATGGTTCTCAAAAACTCTAGATATATCTCATTACAATTCTAATTCACTCTTTTTTTTTTTTAATTATATAACGAAGAATCGTGAAAATATGAAAGTAAAAGAATTATAAGACTTTATTTCCAATTAATGAAAATTTTATATATTGAAAATATATAAAATTAGTATCTATAAAAATAATTAGATAGTATAACTTGTACCTTGTCAACCGATAATGGAAGAACGAAATCAGGATAAATACCAATTCCCATTACAGGTATAAACATACAGATCGAAACAAATAGTTCTCGTGGTCCAGAATCAAAAAAATTAGAGTTTGGAACATTGAATAGCTTGTATCCATAGAAAATCTGACGTAACATAGATAATAAAAAAATAGGAGTTAATATCATTCCAATTGCCATTACAAAAGTAATTAACATTTTTGGCATGAAAAGATATTTTGGGCTGGTAATTATTCCGAAAAAGACTAATAATTCTGCAACAAAACCACTCATTCCGGGCAATGCAAGAGAAGCCATCGAGAAACTACTAAACATGGTAAATATTTTTGGCATTGGGATAGATATCCCCCCCATCTCTTCGAGATAAACAAAATGTATTCTATCCCAACAGATTCCTCCTAAGAAAAAAAGTGCAGCACCAATCAATCCATGAGAAAGTATTTGTAAAATGGCTCCATTGAGTCCCATACTAGTTAAAGAACCAATTCCTATAATTATGAAACCCATATGAGAGACGGAAGAATAGGCAATACGTTTTTTTAAATTGCGTTGACCGAGAGAGGTTGAAGCTGCATAAAGGATTTGTATTATTCCTACTATTACTAACCAGGGAGACAATCTAGAATGAGCATGAGCTAATAATTCCATATTGATCCGAATCAATCCATATGCTCCCATCTTTAATAAAATTCCAGCTAAAAGCATACATGTACTATAATGTGCTTCCCCGTGGGTATCTGGTAACCATGTATGTAGGGGTATCATCGGCGATTTGACAGCATAAGCAAAAAGAAAACCAAAATAGAATATTATTTCCAATGCTGTAGGATATGATTGATTAGCTAATTTTTCTAAATCTAATGTTGGTTCATTGGAACCATATAAACCCATACCTAGAATTCCTATTAAGAGAAAAATGGAACCTCCTGCAGTACATAAAATAAACTTTGTAGCCGAGTACAGGCGTTTTTTTCCTCCCCACATAGATAAGAGTAAGTAAACAGGAATTAATTCTAATTCCCACATGATGAAAAAAAGCAAAAGGTCTCGAGAAGAAAATAATCCTATTTGGCCACTATACATTGCCAACATTAAGAAATAGAAAAATTTTGGATTTCGAGTGACTGGCCAAGCTGCTAAAGTAGCTAAAGTAGTTATGAATCCTGTCAGTAAAATGGGTCCTATGGAAAGTCCATCGATTCCCAATCTCCAGTGAAAATCAAAAAGATTGATCCATTGAAAATCCTCCTTCAATTGGGTTAATGGATCGTCCAATTGAAAATGATAACAAAAGACATAGGTCATTAGAAGGAGCTCTATAATACATATGCATATAGTATACCACCTATACACCTTATTTCCCCTATGAGGTAAAAAGACAATTGAAGAACCTGCAAATATGGGCAAAACAATAAGTATTGTTAACCAAGGAAAATAACTCGTGATAAAGACAAGATAAATTTTTACCAGAAAACCCCGTGCTCGGGAGAAGAATATGATATTTTCTTCTCCCGAGCACGGGCCTCTGTCGGTAAAGAGGAATCAAATGATTCAAGCGGAATTTTTTATCACATATTAATAAGAAAGACCCATGCTGCGAGTTGTTTCATGCCATAAATAAACACGAACACTCAAAAAATCCGTTGGACAAGCGGATTCACATCTCTTACAACCTACACAATCCTCGGTTCTTGGTGCAGAAGCAATTTGCTTAGCTTTACATCCATCCCAAGGTATCATTTCCAATACATCCGTGGGACAAGCTCGAACACATTGGGTACACCCTATACATGTATCATAAATTTTTACTGAATGTGACATTGGGTCTATAAATTTCAGTTTTTAACACAAAATATTTCAATCTGGTATAATGATAAAAATCATTATATTTTATACCAGATGAATCAATGATTTATCAAAATTTGAAGAATCAATATATTTTCAAAGAAAAGGCCAAGATACTCTGATTTATTTTTAAATAACTATAAAATATGATATATTAATTTAATTCATGTTCATTTTATGAAATTTTTAGATTAATATAAAGATCTTAATTCTTATTTATTTAGATTATGTCTATTTTAACATAGAAGAATTATGACTAATTATTCAGCAAATTTGATTGATTGATACGAATTGATTTTCTGTTACGATGAATCGACGAAATAATAGCTAGTCCAATAGCTGCTTCAGCAGCCGCAATGGCTATAACAAAGATTGAAAAAATTTCTCCTTTTAATTGCCGACTATCAAATATATCGGAAAATGCGACAAGATTCATATTCACCGAATTAAGTAAAAGCTCAAGACACATAAGTGCTCTAACCATGCTTCGACTTGTGATCAGTCCATAGATACCGATAGAAAATAAAGAAACACTTAGAAAAAGTACATGCTCTAACATCATTGACAAATTCCTCATCAATTTTGATTCATTTCAATATGAACAAAAATTCAACCAATTAAGTTGAATAGAATAGAAGAATTATAGGATAAAAGAGCATATTCATAGTAGATTTAAATAAAAGAGATTTAGTCCTTTTTCATTCTTTGAATTCTCAAAATAGAAGTTCTTATTTATTATTATATTATTGACGAGCCATAGTAATTGCACCTATCAAGGAAACTAAAAGAATTATAGAAATTAGTTCAAAAGGAAGATAAAAATCTGTGGATAAATGAATCCCAATTTGTTGAACGTTACTCATTAAGTCCTGTTCTATAATCTGATTTGATTTTGTAGTCCGAAAAATTCCATACCATGAGGTATCTAGGATAATAGTCATTAATGAAAAAAAAATACTTATACAAATCTGTGAAGTGATCCTATCTCCAATGGTCCACAAATAGGAATCATTGGAATATTCTGAACTGTTCATAAACATAACAGCAAATATGATTAATACATTAATGGCTCCCACATAAATAAGGAACTGTGCGGCAGCTACAAAATAGGAATTCAATGAAATATAGAATAAGGATATACAAACAAGAACCAATCCCAATGAAAAGGCAGAATCAATGGGATTCATAAGTAATACTACTCCCAGACCTCCTAATATAAGAACTGATCCCAAAAAGACTACAAGAATATCATGTATTGGTCCAGGTAAATCCATTATGAAAGAAAAGAAAAATGAATAAGTCGAAATATTTCATGACCTTACTAAGGGGGCCAGGAAAGGGACTATTTTATTATATGATACCTTCCTGATTGAATAAAAAAAAATCATATAGATAAAATAAAGTTATTTGGCTAATCCTACTTGATTCCAAACCAAATCTTAGTAATTGGTAATCGTTCTTGAATCAAGGGGTTTTTCTTTTTTCATTTGAGTTGTTGAATCCATAACTGTTTGAATTGTGTAATCTCCAATTATTGACATTGGTAATCGACCCAAAGAAATTTGATTATAATTCAATTCGTGACGATCATAAGTAGAAAGTTCATATTCTTCAGTCATCGATAAACAGTTTGTTGGACAATACTCGACACAGTTACCGCAAAATATACAGACTCCAAAATCAATACTATAATGAAGTAATTGTTTTTTATTAATATTTTTTTCAAATTTCCAATCAACAATAGGAAGGTCTATGGGACATACGCGAACACATACTTCACAAGCAATACATTTATCGAATTCAAAGTGAATTCGACCACGAAAACGCTCTGATGCAATTGATTTTTCATAAGGATATTGAATAGTAACAGGTAAACGATTTGTATGGGATAAGGTAATTATGAAACTTTGTCCAATGTATCTTGCAGCTCGTATTGTTTGTTTGCCATAATTCATGAACCCAGTAACCATAGGGAACATATTATAGATATCCATGAATAAAATTTATTTTTCTTTCTCTTAGTTGAGATAAGTTATGGGTATAGAATATCATTATTGTTTTATCTTCATTTCTTATTTTTTTTATAATTTTATAGTGAAACAAGTTGAGAAGAAGTTGTCAATAATAGATTACCTAGAGAAATAGGTAAAAGAAATTTCCATCCAAGATTTAATAACTGATCCATTCTCATCCTAGGTAAAGTCCATCTTGTTGTGATAGGAATGAACAGAAACAAATAAGCTTTAGCTAATGTAATAAATATACTTATTACTATTACAAAAATTCTAAACATTTTATTTATTCCAAAAAGTTCAGTAATAGATATGTATGGAATATAAAAATTCCACCCACCTAAGTAAAGAATTGTTACAAATAATGAAGAAACTAATAGATTTAGGTAAGAAGCAAGATAAAATAACCCATATTTTATACCTGAATATTCGGTTTGATAACCTGCTACTAATTCTTCCTCTGCTTCTGGTAAATCAAAGGGTAATCTTTCACATTCTGCTAGAGAAGACATTAGAAAAACTAGAAATCCTATGGGCTGACGCCACAGATTCCATCCTCCAAAACCATATTTGGACTGTGCCTCAATTATATCAACTGTACTTGAACTATTAGATAATTATAGTCGATGATAACATCACTGCTTCAATCGCTATTCCAAAACCGTACATGAAACCTAAGCTTCATACGGCTCCTCTATGGCCACAAAGAAATGTAAGGTAAGGACTAATTTTTTTCTTATAGAATTGAAAAGAATGTAAAGATACTTTGAGGATTAGAGAGTCCACAATTTGACCAATGACCAATAAAATTCTGTCTGCTAGAATAAGAAAAAGCACTTCCGAATTGATCTCATCCCTTATAATGATATAATCAGAATTTATAAAATTTATATTTTTTCAGCAATAACTTAATCCTTAAATTAAATGCTCGTCATAAATAAAAATAATTGGGCATTAGTTAATGAATCATTATTTTTCTTCTATTATTGTATTGCATTCTATTTGTCTTGTTCCTGTTCTTCTTTCTGAAAACTCAAAACTAAAATCAAAGAAAATAAAGGATTAATTCGTTCTTGATAGTTATTTCTTTAATCAGCGAATAGTAGCATACTCTAGATCGGAATCGTGGGGAAGTACTGCTTGATTATTTCTACCAACTTCAAGCCCTTATTATGATTCATTTTATGCAAAGTTTTATGCAAAAACCCCCTTATTATATTACTTTACATTATTTCTATTACTTATCCTTTGCGTACTTTGGTGTTCCTAACTGCTCACTTCTTTTTGATTGATCCCCAGTATATTAAGAAATACTTTACTATTGATCTTTTGCATCCGCTTCAAGATATGACGATTAATAAAAAAATTTCAATCTTGGGATCAACAACTTATGTTTACTTCAATTTCCTTCTTATACTCTAGGGAATGAGATTTTTTTTTTACTACAAATTGAGGAGCAGTTTTGTTTCACTCATATAACTATCTGGTTTAACTCATCGAACTTAAATGTTGAATAAAAAAAAAAAAAAAAAAAAAGATATTTGTTCAATTTCTTTCTTTTTAATTACTTTATAAATAAACTTTATAAAGCTTGAAAATGAAATAATATAAGATTTTTTATTATATTATTTCATTTTCATATTTTCAGATTTAATTATATTTCTATTGTATTTAAATTTAAATTCATTTTTTATCTCTTTTCTAGAAAAGAGATAAAAAAGTTCATGTTCCAACGAATCACACGTAGAGATATTGCTAACACACATATAGTTAATGGTATTTCATAACTAATTGATTGAGCTGCAGCTCGTAGACCGCCTGAAAAGGAATACTTATTATTTGATCCATATCCTGACATAAGAAGACCAATAGGTACAATGCTTGAAATGGCAATCCATAAAAAAATACCTATACTGAGATCAGCTAAAACAAGGTGATATCCAAAAGGAATTACTAAATAACTTAGTAGAATTGATATAACCGCTATAGAAGGCCCCACCCTAAACAAACGAATATTCCCTCTAGATGGAAGAAGATCCTCCTTCAGAAGTAGTTTGGTTCCATCCGCTAAAGCTTGAAGAATCCCTAATGGGCCGGTATATTCAGGTCCAATACGTTGATGTATTGCTGCGGATATTTTTCTTTCTAACCACACAATGACTAATACCCCCATTGTGATTCCTAAGACAAGGGTTAAAATGGGCACAAAAATCCATACGAGTCCATAGACTTCTTTTAAAGATTCTAATTTATAAAAAGAATTAATAGTTTGTACTTCTGTCGTATCAATTATCATTTTAACGATCAACTTCTCCCATAATGATATCTATACTACCTAGTATCGTCATGATATCAGCCAATTTCATTCTTTTAACTAGCTGAGGAAGAATTTGCAAATTGATGAAACCGGGTGGACGAATTTTACATCTCCAGGGGAAAACACTACTATCTCCTATTAAATAAATTCCTAATTCTCCTTTTGGAGACTCTACCCTTACATAAAGTTCTTGTTTTAACAATTCAAAATTGGGTGAAAGTTTTTTAGTAAGAAATCTATATTCAAATTTATTCCATTCGGAATTCTTTGTCGTATTAAAGCGTCGTGTTTCTAAATTTTCATAAGGTCCTCCAGGAATTCCTTCTAAAGCCTGTTGAATTATTTTTATAGATTCTTCCATTTCACCGATTCGTACTAAATAACGAGCTAATGTATCACCCTCTTTCTGCCATTTGACTTCCCAATCAAATTTATTGTAACACTCATAACGATCAACTTTACGAAGATCCCATTGGATTCCAGAAGCTCGTAACATTGGTCCTGATAAACCCCAATTTATTGTCTCCTCCCCACTAATAATGCCCACTCCTTCAACTCGTTCCAAAAAAATGGGATTTCGCGTAATAAGTTTTTGGTACTCAACGACTTCTGTTAAAAAATAATCACAGAAATCAAAACATTTATCTATCCAGCCATAAGGTAAATCCGCAGCTACTCCTCCGATGCGGAAATAATTATGCATCATCCGCATACCTGTGGCGGCTTCGAATAGATCATATATAAATTCCCTCTCTCTGAAAATATAGAAAAAGGGAGTCTGTGCACCTATATCGGCCATAAAAGGGCCAAGCCATAACAAATGGGAGGCTATACGACTTAGCTCCAGCATAATCACTCTGATATAACTGGCTCTTTTAGGCACTTGAACACTTTCCAATCGTTCTGGTGCATTTACTGTTATTGCTTCTGTGAACATAGTAGCTAAATAATCCCAACGTGTTACATAAGGCAAATATTGTATAATTGTTCGGTTTTCCGCTATTTTTTCCATCCCTCTGTGTAAATAGCCTAATATAGGTTCACAGTCAATAACATCTTCACCATCCAGAGTAACGATCAGCCGAAGAACACCATGCATTGATGGGTGGTGAGGGCCCATATTAACTATTATGAAATTTTTTCTTGTAGCCGGTACAGTCATATTTTTTTTTTCCTTAATTCTTTATTTCATGAATTTATTAAAATTAAAAATATAATGCTAATAACTGAACTAAGAAAAAAGAATTAAAAAACAAAAAAAAAATAAAAATGATAAAAATAAGATACTAAAACAAAAAATTCAAATGAAATTAACGATTTTTTGATTCCCGAATATTTAATTGATCCATTAATTTCTTATAACGCACTTTATTTTTCTTTGAAAAATAAGTCAATAATCGTTGACGTTTTCCCAGAATTATTCGTAAACCTCTTTGCGATAAAAAATCTCTTTTGTGCAATTCTAAATGTAAAGTAAGTTTCCGTATCTTGCTGGTGAAATGGAATACTTGAAATTCAACAGACCCGCTATTTTTTTCTTTTTCTTCTTGTGTAATAACCGAGATTAATGAATTTTTTACCATAAATTAATATTTTTATCTGTCTTTTCTGTTAATTTTACCGATCAGGAAAAATAATAGTATTTATTATGTTAGTTATTTTCATCCAGTATACATCAAAATTGTATTTATTTTATTCATATACTCATTTTACTCATTTGTTTTTTGTTTATGTAGTTAGTTTCTATTTTATATATTTGATCCGAATTCAATTTGAAATTGAATTCGGATCAAATATATTACACAATATTAAGGAAATCCACTATAAAATCTTTCATTTTCACGTTTTCATTGGAATTTAATTTATTCTGAATTGTGAATACATATGTATTCTTAACATACTGAAACGGCTACTGTTATTGGTATCAAACCAATAGCGATTCATACAAGCTAAATCTTCTAATCGATAATTGGGCCAAAGAAATAATTTTAATTTAATCAAATTTTTTTCATCTGTGTTAATATGCTTGTCCTTATTCAAAACTTTCCCATATTTTCTTATTTTGTTTTTATTGCAAAATCTTGGGTTTCTATCCACAACATTCCAATTTTCGGAATTTAAACAAATTCGAATTCGAAACTCTCTCCTACGTACGGGAGATAAAAGATTTTCAGGAACAAGGAAATCATAATTATTTTGATCTCCACTAAAAAATATGTTGCTATGTCGTACAATGGATTTTTCGAACTCCCCTTTTTCAATATATCTTTTTTTTGTGTATTTATTATTCGTTTGGTGCTTCTTCTTATCGACCAATGAAATATCTAGAGTTTGATATATAATATATTTTCCATCCCTTCTTATAGATAGACAAATCGGTTCAATAATAAATGCTCCCCTTCTTATTAAATTTTTAAGAACTGAGTCATTTTTAATAAATATTTCTTCTAGGTTTATTTCACCTTTTTGAACCGAGGATATAGCAGCTTCCTTTAGATCTTTTACTCCAAGTAGGATACAAAACGTTCTTATATTTTTCACTATTTTTTCATTTGAAAGATTAGTCCATTTTAATTGAAAAAGTAAATAGTTTTTTAAAATGTAATCTAGTTCCATTTCCTTATTGGTCTTATTAAGATCTTTTTTTTTTTTATATAATATATATAGATTTTTCTTTGGATTTATGTTGATGTTTTTACTTTTTTCATTTGTATTCAAATTTAAAAAGAGTAATTTTATTGGGATAATCCAAGGTTGAATCTTATATACATCAAAAAGTAGCTCAAGTTCTGAAAAGAACCAAGGTTCTAGATTGGCATGATTTGATGCGATATCATATAACCCTTTTTGATTCATTCCCATGCAATCAAAAAAGAAACTTTTTTGATTGCATGATTTGATCTCTTGATGAATCATATTCTTTTTATTAATATTAAAATTATTAATTTCAGTCTTAACCTTTTTATAAATCTTTATGCGAATATCCGCATTGGTCCAGATCTCAATATTTTTTCTAAAAAAAATAGAAAAAATTCTACAATCAAAATATTTTCTATCCAAATTAGTATTCCTATCAATAAAATATTCTTTTTCTAGATAATCATTACTAGGTATACTTACCAATACATAAAATGATTCGGGTTTCGATGTAGTAAAATGATATGGAATTTCTTGGGCTCCTTTTATTTCTAATGTCGATTCATAAATGTATGAATTAGGGGGGTTTATGTATTTATATGATAAAATATCATATCTATAATGTTTTTTCCATTTGTCTTTTTGACTCATAAACGAATTCGATGCATAGTCATTTTTTTTCATGGAATTCAGTTTTTTATAGAAATCCAATTGAATTGATTTCCCTTTTTTAATCATACAAGGTTTATTTATTTTATTTCGACATTCTTTGGGTACTAATCGAGACCTTTTTTTTTGAGATAAATCATATTGATAATGACCTTTTAACCAGTTTTTCCATTCGTTCATTACATATGTATTAATTTTTTTATGTCTTGATTTGGGATGAAATATTCCGTGTATCATACAAAAGTCTTTTAATTCATCCTTAAAAAAGGGAGAGTTCCCTTGATATTGAAGTATAGGTCTCAAGTGATACTTATTAAAGAATTGATTAAGTAATTGGGTTTGTGATAATTTGTAAAATACATATGCTTGAGATAGGGAAGATAAGTTCCAATAAATATTATAATTTTGATTCCTTTTTTCAGTATTATAAGTTTTTGAAAAAAAAAAATTTATAGTCGAAATCAAATTCATTTGATTTTTATTTATTTCATCAATTCCTTCTTTTTTTTGATATCTTTTATTGTTGTAAATAGATTTATTAAAGATATTTTTTGTTGATTCAAAGAAAAGTTCTGCATTAATCTTATAAAAGGTAATGGAACATAGTAAAATATCTATGTATATTTTTTCAATGAATGATTTGATAAAGTAGTGTGATTTACGCATTAATCGAATATTTTGCCTTTTTAAAATTTTCCAAAGATGTTTATGTGATTTTAATATTTTATTATCATAAATTATAATTATCTCTTTTTTTTTCTTTTCTTTTGCGGTTTGTTCAATTTGATTTTTGATTTTGATTGTCTTATCAGAAAGATCTTTAATTTTTATTTCTATTAGTGAATAATTTAACCAATTTATCGGTCGAATTAGAACGGACGATTCGTGAATAATCTTATTATTTCTTTTTAAATCTTTTTCGTTTTCGTTCGGTTCATATATTTTTTCTTTTTTCAATTCAAAGAATAAAGTCGGATTTACTTTCTCCAGTTTTTTTGTTATTAATTTTAGAAATCGAATTATTTTCATAACCCATTTTGTTTTTTCTTTTATAACTTTTATAATTCTTTTTTTCTTTAAAAATTTTATAATTTGGATAAATTTATTTTTCACCTTTCTATTTATTTTTTTGAGTTCTTTATAAATAGGTTTAAAAAAAAAAGGTCGTTTTTGGGTAGAACCAAAGTTAAGTTTTGTTTCCGTTCCCCAAAGTGTTAAAAAACAAAAATTTTGTTTTTTCTTTTTTTTAATTTGATCTCTATGGTGAGATCCTACCTTAGATTTTTGCCAAGGTTTTAGACGGAAAGGATTTACAATCTTTATCTGAATACCTTCCATTAACCAATCTTGGGGAAATTCTGTTTCTGATAATTGAACACCATTATAGGTGCATTTAATATATTTTTCTTTCTTCCATTTCTTAAAATCCTTGTGCCATTCCGGGGATTGGAATAATAAAATACGGAAAATATTTTTAGCTATGATTAATAAAGGCAATATCATGTATTTTCTAAAAAAAGATTGGATTATTAACGTAAAACCTCTTATTGCTTGAGTATATAAAAGGCTATCCAAAATTTCTGATCTTTCTAACTCTTCATTTTGATCTTTTTTTTCTTTTTTCTTGTTTTCTTTTTTTGTATCTTCATTTTCAAAATTTTCAATTTTAAATTCTGATTCTTTTTTTATCCCCATCCAATTCCTAAAAATGAGATTCTTCGTTTCGTTGATATCAAAAAATAAAAAAAAATATGTTTTGTCTAGCCGATCTAAAAAAAGCGGGGAATTTAAATTTACTTGTAAAAGGTTACAAATAACTGTTTTACGTCTTTGAGCGCGCATGGATCCTTTGATTAAATTGCGACGAAAATCAAATTGTTGGGAGTAACGTATCAAAGTTATCTCTTCCGTTTCATCACTATTTGGATCGGTATCTTCATAAATTATGGCACGTTTAGCTCTTCTTGAATTAATCCCATTATCTTCTTCTGAAAATTCTTCTTCCTCTTCTTCTAAGTCCTCGGTTAATTTATATGACCATTGAGAAACTTTTTTAGTTACTTCTTCTATTCTAATTCCAATAGATTTATTTTTTATTATTTTTTGATCTTTTGTATGTGTTCTAATTACATCAAATACAAATTGTAAAGATTTTGCTTTATTTTCTGAATCAATTTCTTTTTCTTCTGTATAATTCAAAAAAGATTTACGATATAGTTCTAAAGAATTATTAAGAAGTAGATTATGAATCTTATTTATCAAAAAAATTTCTTTTAAATTATCTGTATCTGTATAAGGATTCATAATTTCACTTGAATATAATTTTGTTATCATTCCTCGATATGCTCCGTTGAAAAAAGGATCATATGCTTTTGGTAAACATTTTTTTTTTTTTTTTTCATCGCATATTAGGGTTCTTTTTTCAAGCATATCCAGACTAGGAAATCCCCTATTTTTTTCTAAAATTTGTATTCGGCTTCTCAATTCATTGTTTAAATTGCACTTTTTTTTTTCATTGGTATGAATCCAAGAATTATAAATAGAAAAATCTTTGTCATCGATATAAAAAGAAATTTTTCTTTCTAGCATTTCTGAAAAAGTAGATAAACTGGGTGGATATGTAAAAGATATTTTTTGTTTCCCATCACTTTTACATGTAAAAAAAAAAAATTGTGACATTTCATTGCGTAAAGCATTTTCTAATTCATCATTTTTTATATATCGTAATGGACGATTCCATCGTTTAAAATCGAAAAAAAAAGTGAGAAAAGTCTTTTCAAACCACAAATCAATTTTTTTATTAATATTAATTTTTTTCAGTCTTCCTAATTTCCAATTCTCTTGATGGGTCTCCAGATCAGAATCTTCGTAAACTGGGCTATCTTGATAGCGTGCCTCTTTAAAGTAAAATTCATCTTTGTCCAGATCCTCCTCTTCTTCCGAACAAAGGGAAGGGTTTT